GCGTCCAGTAACAAGTAAGAATAGGAATTTTTATTCGATAAACCAAAAAGAACAAAGAATGAAATAATCACTAATGCATACATTGTTGTATTAGATCGAAATCTGAAAGTTCTTTCTTGACCTAACTAAAAAGATGTGCATTTCTAATATATATATGAAAAATACAAAATAGAACTTCTAAAGCAAAAGAAAATAGAAATTACTAGTCGTAGAATTTACTAGTCTTAGAATAGTTGAACCAAAACACCTATTTTTTTGAGTGATCATGTGATAACTTTTTGTTCTCATTCATTCAAGATATTTAAGATATTATATGCGTGAATTCATTACGGAATCTAATCTAATTAGTTAAAATGAAAGTAAAAGTTTTCTAAGATTAATGTTCGCTCTAAAATATATAGATTCGATCCAATAAAACAAATGATAAAAATAGGAATAATTTTTGAATTTGATTCCATAATGATTGGAAAAGAGTTAGTTTTTTTTTTAACGAAATTACACTACCCAGTTCTTATTATTCGTTTATAAGTTGAATTGAAAAATGATCCAAGAATGCATTTGCTGATTGCAAACGCGGTATGGGTAGATGTTACAGATGATGAATCAATTTTTTTATATAGTTGTGACTTTATCCTTGTTAGTGCTGTCTATAATGATAGATGACTCAAAAACTTTCAATTGGTTTTTTCTCCTATTTTGCAAAAAAGGAAACTTAGGTAAGTGCTTTTTTATAAACATATGTATAAAAAGACCATATTTCATTTAGCTCCTTGATGCCTACCATAACTAGTTATTTTGGTTTTCTACTAGCGGCTTTAACTATAACCTCAGCTCTATTTATTGGTCTGAGCAAGATACGACTTATTTGAAATTAATTGCACAAAATCTTTCCGCGAACTTCTGTGTATTTTTACCCCGTTAATTGCCAATTCTTGGTCATTGAGATTCATGGTAATTCGGATTAATATTTAGGTATAGATATTACCTCTTTTTTCTCCTTTCAAACAAATTGAAATGATTGAAGTTTTTCTATTTGGAATTGTGTTAGGTCTAATTCCTATTACTTTGGCTGGATTATTTGTAACTGCCTATTTACAATACAGGCGTGGCGATCAGTTAGACCTTTGATTAATTAACATCTCTTTTTTTGATTGACCTCCTCCTTTCTTTAATATCCAGGAGGTCAAATAAAGATTGTTGTTCCAGTTAGTGTTTCAGCCAAATTCTATCGAAGAAGATACAAATCACGCTCTGTAGGATTTGAACCTACGACATCGGGTTTTGGAGACCCACGTTCTACCGAACTGAACTAAGAGCGCTTTCTTCTCATAAAAGAAAAGACTGTAAAGAAAAGGATTGGCCCCAATACATCTTCTATGCATACACATATAGTATCATCATAAGAATAAAAGATTCTATATGATATGTCCAACGTGAATTGATCTCAAAAAATCCCTCGTTACTGCTCCTTTGAGCAGTAATAGGTAGGGATGACAGGATTTGAACCCGTGACATTTTGTACCCAAAACAAACGCGCTACCAAGCTGCGCTACATCCCTTCCATTGGTCTACAGTGTCATTGTAGAGAATTCCTGTCTTGTTTTCCACATCATTATTGCCTCTATTAAAATCTAGAATTTTTATGGCCATTTCGCCTTTTTGGTCTCATTTAACATATAATAATAGTAAAATACTTCTGGAACCCCTAGGAAAAATAAACTAGTCTTTTTGGGGAATAGTGGGGAAGAAAAGGACGTTTTTTCTGTATTTAACAAAAAGTAAATCTTATTTACTGGATGATTGTACATTTCAATATGTATTATCTTATGTATGTATTACTATAAAAGGAGGTTTTTCAATGCGAGATCTAAAAACATATCTTTCCGTGGCACCGGTACTAAGTACTCTATGGTTCGGTTCTTTGGCAGGTTTATTGATAGAGATTAATCGTTTTTTCCCGGATGCGTTGACGTTCCCCTTTTTTTCATTCTAGTTATTGACGTGGGAAGGAATAAAGAAGATTAGAGATACAATTAAATAAAGCCCCTTCTTTTCTCTTTTTTCCCTAGAAAAAGGGAGGAAAGAGAAAGAATATTACATTCAACAGCTGTGAGAGTCGGGTTCAGGTTGGAATTAAATTAATATGAATTTATATGTATTAAATTTCTATGGAAGTCGAATACAAACTCTGGTTCTAGGGAAAGCGTATTCTAGACGATAATTATATGAAATACTGTACTGTTGAAATATAGTTTAGAAATCTTTCTATCGTATTTCCTATATTGATTGTAATGAAATCTTGCATAAGAGGATAGCTAGTTACAAATTTTTTCCTTCCTTTCTTCTTTTTCGTTTCGAATTGAAAAAGGAAGAGTTGAGTAAATGAAAAATCCAAAGGAGGTTCATGGCTAAGGGTAAAGATGTGCGAATACCGGTTCTTTTGGAATGTACCGCTTGTGTTCGAAACGGTGTTAATAAGGAATCAACGGGGATTTCCAGATATATTACTCAAAAGAACCGGCACAATACGCCTAATCGATTGGAGTTGCTAAAATTCTGTCCATATTGTAACAAACATACGATTCATGGGGAGATAAAGAAATAGATCGAACGAACCGAGCACCGGCGCCCCTATCTTTCTTACAAGGAAAGGGCAAAAATGACATTATATATATAACATATTTAACATAGTTAAAGATAATTATAAACAAACCAAATCCTATTTATTTATTCTAATAAAAGATACGGCTGAAATAGGATTTTAGGGATAAGAAATAAACTAACCAAACCATGGAAAAATCTAAGCGAACTTTTCTTAAATCCAAGCGATCTTTTCGTAGGCGTTTGCCCCCGATCCAATCGGGGGATCGAATTGATTATAAAAACATGAGTTTAATTAGTCGATTTATTAGTGAACAGGGAAAAATATTATCTAGACGAGTGAATAGATTGACCTTGAAACAACAACGATTAATTACTATTGCTATAAAACAAGCTCGTATTTTATCTTTGTTACCTTTTCTTAATAATGAGAAACAATTTGAAAGAACCGAGTCGACCACCAGAACTCCCAGTCTTAGAGCCAGAAAAAGATAGGTTTACTCTTTCTTCACTTGAATTCAAATGCCCATCCGAACTCAAACGCGGATTTCTTTTTTGTTGGAAAAATCCAAGAATCCGGATTGAAGTCTCGTGTCGTAAGAAAAAAAAGAATAATCTGGGAAGAATAAAATTTTTTATTGAACGTGTTGATTCATATTTATTTTGACCACTTTCTGATATTTTATCATATTCTAATTCTATTCATTTTTATTCAATCTTCCCGGAGTTCATTCTCCGGGCAACTCCGTTTAACCGGTGGATTCTTTCCAACCTACTTCTTTTATGATCTCATTGGAAATCATATAAAGACAATTCCTATTTGATATAGCTATTTGTGCAAGTATTTTACGATTAAGAAGCAACTGTCTCTTGTACAGATCATTTATTAATCTACTATAACTATAGCATACCCCCCTTTCACGAATTGCTGCATTTATTCGAGTGATCCACAAACGACGAAAGTTTATTTTTTGCCTATCCCTATCCCGATGAGCCGAAACCAAAGCTCTTATTTTTTGTTGAGTAATAGTTCGAGTAAGTCTTGAATGAGCCCCCCGAAAGCTTGATGCAAATAAACGAATTTTTGTTCTACGTCTCCGAGCGATATATCCCCGTCTAATTCTGGTCATTGAATAAATGAAACTTTAACGAATAACTAATAGATTTCCTTTCTTTCAGTTATTCTTTTGCCCCTTTCCTAGTATATTAATAACAAAACGGATTTTTCCAATGTATAAACTAAAAATTCCAATGGCTTTCGCTACTATAACCTTCCCAACCACGATTTTTTATTTTTTTATAGGCATTTTACCTCGAAATACGAAATTGTACTATACTAGGTAAAAAAAAAATAGCAATGATAACTAAATAGTGGATTCCATCGTTTCTATGGTTACTTCTTAAACGGTGAGGTCTTCTCTATACACCGGAGCCCTTACTTCATTTAATCAATGTTATTGCTAACTTGTATAGTTCACATTCTTCGGCTCTACCCATGAATTATCCAGTAATAGGTCTTTCACCACGAGCTCTACCTATACAGTAACGGTATTTAATTATGAAAGTTGGCTGGGTAGCTGACCCTGTTAGTCCGTTCTTGCAAGAGGGGTACTAAGATTTCCTCCGCTTAATGGATAACCATTTGCTACCAATGGAGAATTACTTCTCATCTTGAATTAAGGTGGGTGGTTTTACACCAATAGAAACCATAAATTTCATACACAATAAAAGGGATATGACCCCATTTTCTTATTTTTAGATAGTAAATGTAGTTTGTTTTTCCGTTCTATCCTATTTGATCATTGATATTCGAACATTGTTCTCTTTCCTTTGTTCTAGTTTATGATCTGAACGAGTCGCACATACACCCTAGTACATGTTCCTCGACGCTGAGGGCATCCCCGGAGCGCGGGGGATTTTGTGACATTTCTGATGGGCTGTCTTGTATTTCTAATAAGTTGTTTAATCGTTGGCATGTTGAATCATATACATAATGGGCTGGTTTAGATCGATCCTAACCGTATGATTATGAATGACTTTTATTCAATAGAATAGAATCGATAGATCAATAGAATCATCAATCAATAAAAAAAAGTCATAGAATATTAAACGCGACAGGGTTCATTTTAAATCACGAATTGACGCGAAACTAAGGCTATTTATTGTCATTCAACCGCTACAAGATCAACAATTCCATAAGCTTGGGCCTCTGTTGCTGACATAAAAATATCTCTTTCCATGTCTTCGGATACAACCCAGAAGGGTTTCCCCGTTCTTTGTACATAAACCCTTGTCAGGGTTTCACGTAGTTTCAGCAGTTCTCCCACTTCCAGGATGAATTCTCCCGTTGCTACTTCAGAAAAAGAACCAGCGGGTTGATGGATCATTACCCTGATGAT